AATTGATTAAGTTAAAATTATGAAAATATGAATAAGCAGGCCCATATAAAAGAGACGCTATAAAAATTCCGAAATAAGCTATACTGACTGAAAAAATTGCATTTATTACAAATTCATACCAATCAAAATAATGGTTAGAATTTGAATGTAACAAGTTTATTGACGGAGTTAACCATTTTGATAATATATCAAAATGATCACTTATTCCTTGACCAAAAGGAATTCCTATGGATCCAACGAAAAAAGTAAATAAGACCAATACAATAAGTGGAAATAACATAGTATTGTCCGATTCATAAGGATATGCGGCAATTTTTTTAGTGGCAAAATTATTAATAGTAATAAGAGGTCGCATCCTATTTATTACTAGATTACCATCAATTGGATATGTTTTTTTCGAAAAAAAGGAATCCCTTTGATTATTATTCATTGGCGATAAAAAAAAATTATTTTTTCTCACTTTAGGTCCTTTTTTGCCCCATATGGATATTGAATAGAACGCATTATTTTTTTTGCCACTGTGGTTTTGAAAATTAACGTTCAAATGCCCTTCAAAAGTAAGTAAATACATCCGAAACATATAAAATGCAGTTAATCCTGCTGTGAAACAAGCTATTATTGCGAAAATCGGTGAATATAACCAACTATCATTAAGAATTTCGTCTTTGGACCAAAAACAAGCAAGGGGTGGAATACCACAAAGAGAAAGTGTACCCAATAAAAATGAAGTTTTTGTAATTGGCACATATTTTGTTAAACCGCCCATAAGAGCCATGTTCTGACTTTTATCTGGAGAATATCCAACAACGGTTTCCATTGAATGAATAATGGATCCAGATCCTAAAAATAACAATGCTTTCGAATAGGCATGACTGATCAAATGAAATAAAGCAGCTCGATAAGATCCCATGCCTAAAGCTAACATAATATAACCCAATTGAGACATTGTAGAATAGGCTAAACTTCTTTTAATGTCTCTTTGAGCAAGAGCCAAAGTAGCTCCTAATAGTATTGTTATTATACCCACCAAAGAAATTATATTCATTATATAAGGTATGACTGTAAAAAGAGGAAAAAGTCGAGCTACAAGAAAAATCCCCGCTGCTACCATAGTAGCAGCATGTATAAGAGCTGAAATAGGAGTAGGACCTTCCATGGCATCTGGTAACCATACATGAAGGGGGAATTGCGCGGATTTAGCAACCACACCAACAAATAATAGGGAAGCACACAAAGTAAGAAATAAAGAATTGGTCCCATCATTATCAATCAAATTATTGGCTATTTCGAACAAATCCCGAAATTCAAAACTACCCGTTATCCAATAAAGACCTAAGATTCCTAAAAATAAACCAAAATCCCCTACACGATTCGTTACAAAGGCTTTTTGACAAGCACTTGCCACAAGGGGTCGTGTGAACCAAAACCCTATTAATAGATACGAACACATTCCAACTAATTCCCAACAAATATAAATTTGTATCAAATTGGAACTAGTAACTAATCCCAGCATGGAAGCATTAGAAAAACTCATATAAGCAAAAAATCTCAAATAGCCTTGATCATGAGACATATAATTGTCACTATAAATAAGAACCATTATTCCAACAGTAGTAATTAATATTAACATAATGGAAGTAAGCGGATCTATCAAATGGCCAAAATCTAAGGAAAAATCATTATTGATGGTCCAAGACCATACATATTGATAGATAGGACTGCCATTTATTTGTTGAATAGACAGATCGGCTGAAAAAATCATAACGATACTTAGTAATAAAACACTAGGAAAAGCCCATATACGACGAATATTTTTTGTTGCCGCCGGAACAAGGAGAAGCCCCAACCCTATTGCTATAGGAACTGGAAGGGGAACGAAAGGTATGATCCACGCATATTGATATGTATGTTCCATAATAAAATTAAACTTTTTTTATTAATTGTTTTGTTTAATTGTTTCCGATTCACCAGCTCTTATATATTTTGAATTGAAAGGAGCAAAAAAAAAATCAAGATATGAAAAGACTCCAATTTAAAAATTGGAAATATTCAAATAAAAAAAAGAAGTTAAAATCAAATGATAAGATTAAGTCAATGTTTAAAAGTTATTACTTATATTACTTAGATATAATTATTACCTAAGATATTTATGAAGATACAGAATATGTATTATATTTTCAACCATTTATTATTTATTATTACAATAATTTAGTTTAAATCCATAGAACAGGTAAAATACAAAAAAGTACTTGATTTTGATATGTATTCTATCATCCACCAATAACTCAACCTGATAAAAAAAGCCCTCGTTATTTTAGTTAATTTATTTGGAATCAGTATTCGGAATCATTAATTGAATTAGTTCTGAACTAGTTCGTTGTGAAACTGAGTGAGTTGCTTATATTCCTTCCAATAAAACAACTTATGGTAACCTCTATGATATCCGTCAATTTGTTACTCGTCACTTCAGTTCTTTGCGAACTGCAATAAAAAAATGTCTTTTTTGTTTTCATTTCGGAATAGGAATGGATTGAGAACAGAACTATCTAGTTGCAACTCTTCAATTCCATAAGAAACCGCACGAAAAGCCATTACATTCTTAAAGCTAACACCGCCCCACACCACAAGATAATTATTATTACTACAGATAATTTTTATTGAACGTTCAAATAGCAATAGGAATTTGAATGATATTTTAAAAAGTGTCCTCAAGATATTGATATTGCATTGAATTACCTCCTTCAATCTCGACGATTGAAGATGGATGGGCTATTATGATTTAGAGCAAGCCGCTATGGTGAAATCGGTAGACACGCTGCTCTTAGGAAGCAGTGCTAGAGCATCTCGGTTCGAGTCCGAGTGGCGGCATCTTATAAAAAATAAATAAAAAAATAAGAGTAAAATAAATACTCGAATAACTCCTATAATGTATAGGTATAGAATTAAATTATGGATTTCCATTCCAATGTTGGAGGACATCTTTTTTTAGGATTTTTATGATATTTTTTACTTTAGAACATATATTAACTCACATTTCTTTATCGATTGTTTCCGTTGTAATTACGATTTTTTTTATGAACTTATTAGTCCACGAAATCGTAGAACTATATGATTCGTCGGAAAAAGGAATGGTAGCTACTTTTGTTTGTATAACAGGATTATTAGTTATTCGTTGGATTTATTCAGGACATTTACCCTTAAGTGATTTATATGAATCATTAATGTTCCTGTCATGGAGTTTCTCCATTATTCATATGGTTCCCCATTTTAGGAACCATATGAATTATTTAAATGCAATAACTGCACCAAGTGCTGTTTTTACCCAAGGATTTGCTACTTCAGGTCTTTTAACTAAAATGAATCAATCCGCAATATTAGTACCGGCTCTACAATCACAGTGGTTAATGATGCACGTAAGTATGATGGTATTGAGCTATGCAGCTCTTCTGTGTGGATCATTATTATCAATAGCTCTTCTAGTCATTACATTTCGAAAAAATATAGATATATTTGGTAAATATAAAAACAATAATTTACTGGTTGGGCGATTTCCCTTTGACGAAATCCAATACGCGAATAAAATAAGCAATGTTTTACAAAACAATTGTTTTATTTCGTTTCGAAATTATCACAGGTATCAATTAATTCAGCAATTGGATTGTTGGAGTTCTCGTATTATTAGTCTCGGGTTTCTATTTTTAACCATAGGTATTCTTTCGGGAGCGGTATGGGCTAATGAAGCGTGGGGATCATATTGGAATTGGGACCCAAAAGAAACTTGGGCATTTATTACTTGGACAATATTCGCAATTTATTTACATACTAGAACAAATGAAGATTTGCAAGGCTCGAATTCTGCAATTGTGGCTTCTATGGGATTTTTTTTAATTTGGATATGCTATTTTGGAGTAAACCTATTAGGAATCGGGCTACATAGTTATGGTTCATTCACATTAACATCTAATTGAGGAAAATACCTTACGAATACAATACACAATCTTTTTATATGTCTTATTGATGAAAACTATCTATAAAAGTAATTAGCTAGAATAGCTTCTACCTTGTCAATTGATAGTGAGAAAACGAAATCCGGATAAATACCAATACCTATTACGGGTAGAAAGATACAGATTGAAACAAATAGTTCTCGTGGTCCAGAATCAAAAAAATGAGAATTTGGAGAATGAAATTGCTTATATCCATAGAACATCTGACGTAACATAGATACTGAATAAATAGGAGTTAATATCATTCCAATTGCCGCTACAAAAATGATTAGTATTTTTGGCATTAAAAGATATTTTTGGCTCGTTATTAGTCCAAAAAAAACCACCAATTCTGCAACAAAACCACTCATTCCAGGCAATGCAAGTGAAGCCATCGAGAAACTACTGAACATTGTAAATATTTTTGGCATTGGGATAGCTATTCCTCCCATTTCGTCGAGATAAACAAGACGTATTCTATCGTAACTAGTTCCTGCCAAGAAAAAAAGTGCAGCACCAATAAATCCATGAGAGATCATTTGTAAAATGGCCCCATTGAGTCCTGTATCAGTTATCGAACCAATTCCTATAATTATGAAACCCATATGAGATACGGAGGAATAGGCAATTCTCTTTTTTAGATTGCGCTGACCGAGAGATGTTGAAGCTGCATAGATTATTTGAATTGTGCCTATTATCATCAACCAGGGAGAAAATATAGAATGAGCGTGGGGTAATAATTCCATATTGATCCGAACCAATCCATATGCTCCCATTTTTAATAAGATTCCGGCTAAAAGCATACATGTACTGTAATGTGCTTCTCCATGGGTATCTGGTAACCATGTATGTAGAGGTATAATCGGCAATTTGACAGCATAAGCAATAAGAAACCCAAAATAGAATATTATTTCCAATGCCACAGGATATGATTGATTGGCTGATGTTTCAAAATTTAATGTTGGTTCATTGGAACCATATAAACCCATACCCAGAACTCCCATTAAGAGAAAAATAGAACCCCCTGCAGTGTACAAAATAAATTTTGTAGCTGAGTACAAACGGTTCTTCCCTCCCCACATGGATAGAAGTAGGTAGACAGGAATTAATTCTAATTCCCACATAATAAAAAAAAGTAAAAGATCCCGAGAAGAAAATGGTCCTATTTGACCGCTGTACATTGCTAACATGAGAAAATGGAACAATCTAGAATCTCGAGTAACCGGCCAGGCCGCTAAAGTAGCTAAGGTAGTGATGAATCCCGTGAGTAAAATGGGTCCAATGGAAAGTCCATCGATTCCTAATCTCCAGTGAAAATAAAAAAAATGGATCCATTTATAATCCTGTTCTAATTGGATTAATGGATCGTCCAATTGGAAATGATAACAGAATACATAGGCCGTTAGAAGTAATTCTAATAGACATATACAAATAGTATACCACCTAATAACCTTATTTCCTCTATGAGGGAAAAAGAAAATGAAAGTACCTGCGAATATCGGCAAAACAACAATTATTGTTAACCAAGGAAAATCATTCGTGGTAAAGACAAGATACACTTTGACCAGAAAAACCCGTGCTCGAAAGAAAATAATTTATCGAGTACGGGTTTTTGTCGGTAAAGAAAAAAATGGATTCAAGTGGAATTTTCTGGAACGTATCAATAAGCTAGACCCATACTACGAGTTGTTTCATGCCATAAATAAACCCGGACACTCAGGAAATCCGTTGGACAAGCGGATTCACACCTTTTACAACCTACACAGTCTTCTGTTCTTGGAGCAGAAGCAATTTGTTTAGCTTTACATCCGTCCCAAGGTATCATTTCTAATACATCAGTGGGGCAGGCGCGTACACATTGGGTACACCCTATACATGTATCATAAATCTTTACTGAATGTGACATTGGATCTATAAATTTTTTTAACCTCATAAATTTTCGATCTAGTAAAAGTAGTAAATGAATTATTATTTATTCAACAAATTAGATTGATTGATACGCGTTGATTTTCTGTTACGATGAATTGATGAAACAATAGCTAATCCAATAGCTGCTTCAGCAGCTGCAATTGCTATAACAAAAATTGAGAAAACGTCTCCTTTTAATTGGCGATTATCAAATAAATCAGAAAATGTTACGAAATTAATATTAACTGCATTCAGTATAAGTTCAAGACACATAAGCGCTCGAACCATATTTCGACTTGTAATCAATCCATAAATACCGATGGATAATAAAAAGGCACTCAAACCAAGTACATGTTCGAGCATCATTGACCAACTCCTCATCAATCTCGATTCATTTCAATATGAACAATAAAATAGAATTTAAAGAAAAGAACAAGTCCCTATTACCTATTATATTATTATAATTTATTTTTTATTTTATTTAGTACTGACGAGCCATAGCAATTGCACCTATCAAGGCAACTAAAAGAATTATCGAAATAAGTTCAAATGGAAGAAAAAAATCTGTTGATAAATGAATCCCAATTTGTTGACCATTATTAATCAAGTCCTGCTCTATAATCTGGTTTGATCTTGTAGTCCAAATAATCCCGTACCATGACGTATCTGGGATAGTAGTAATTAGTGAAACAAAAATACTTGTACAAACCAGTGAAGTGACTCCGTCTCCAACGGCCCAAAGATGGAAATTTTTGTAATATTCTGAACCATTCATGAACATCACAGCAAATACAATTAATACATTTATTGCTCCCACATAAATAAGGAGCTGTGCAGCAGCTACAAAGGGGGAGTTCGATGGAATATGGAATAAGGATGTACAAACAAGAACTAATCCCAATGAAAAAGCAGAAAAAATTGGATTGGTAAGTAATACCACTCCTAGACTCCCCACTATAAGACCCAATCCCAAAAAAACTAAAAGAAAATCGTGTATTGGTCCAGGTAAATCCATTCTATGTAAAATAAGAGATAATTTTTAAGTCGAAATTTTTCATAAACCTATTGACCAAACCAGGAAAAAAGAAGTTACCCTATTGATACGTTCCTAATTGAATTAAATCTAATGGGGTGTGGGTTGATATAGATACACTTACTTATTAGTTAAATAATTGAATACATTTCTCTATCCGAAAGTTTCTTTCGAAATTAATATTAATCGATTTTTTTTATTAACTGTTTATATAATATATATACTATATAAAAATATATATATATGTAGAGTATATATGAATCCATTTTCAATCCAAAGCAATTCATTATTCTCAGCACTCCATAGTTGTTAAAATTTTAGTTTTAGTTATTGACCAAGCAAGATGAAAGAAGCTGCGCTACTTTAGATCAAAACTAAATCTTAGTATTAGTAATCGGTAATTGTTCTTGAATCAAGTGGTTTACCTACGGCTTTTTTGGTTTGAGTCGAATTCATAATTGTTCTAATTGTGTAATCGTCGATTACTGACATTGGCAACCGACCCAAAGCAATTTGATTATAATTCAACTCGTGACGATCATAAGTAGAAAGTTCGTATTCTTCAGTCATTGATAAACAATTCGTTGGACAATACTCAACGCAGTTACCACAAAATATACAGATTCCGAAATCAATACTGTAATTAAGCAATCGTTTCTTTCGAATAGAAGTTTCCAATTTCCAATCAACAACGGGTAGATCTATAGGACATACCCGAACACAGACTTCACAAGCAATGCATTTATCAAATTCAAAGTGGATTCGACCACGGAAACGTTCCGATGTGATCAATTTTTCATAAGGATATTGAATAGTTACAGGTAAACGATTTGCATGGGATAAGGTAATCATAAAACTTTGACCGATATACCTTGCAGCCCGTACTGTTTGTTGGCCATAATTCATGAACCCAGTTACCATGGGGAACATATCTTGAATATCTATGAATAATTTTATGTTTCTTTCTCTTGTTTGAGAGAAGTTATGAATCTAGAATAGGCTGTGCCTTTACTTTACAGTGAAAAGAGTTGGGAAGAGGTTGTCAATAATAGATTACCTAAAGAAATAGGTAAAAGAAATTTCCATCCAAGATTTAATAGTTGGTCCATTCTCATTCTAGGTAAAGTCCATCTTGTTGTGATAGGAATGAACAGGAACAAATAAGCTTTAGCTAATGTAATAAAGATACCAATGGTCGTTCTAAAGACTCCGCCCACTTCATTTATTCCGAAAAGCTCAGGACTTAATATGTACGGAATAGAGAGATTCCAGCCGCCCAAGTAAAGAACTGTTACAAATAATGAAGAAACTAGTAGATTTAGATAGGAAGCAACATAAAATAAACCAAATTTTATACCTGAATATTCGGTTTGATAACCTGCTACTAATTCTTCCTCTGCTTCTGGTAAATCAAAAGGTAATCTCTCGCATTCTGCTAGGGAAGAAATTAAAAAAACAGTAAAACCTATAGGTTGGCGCCACAGATTCCAACCCCAAAAACCATATTTTGACTGCGCCTCAACTATATCAACTGTACTTGAACTGTTAGATAATCATAGTCGGTGATAACATCACTATTCCCATCGCTATTGCAAAACCGTACATGAGACTTAAGCTTCATACGGCTCCTCGACGGCCACAAATAAATCTAAGGACTGGTTCAATCTCGATATACTTTACTTATTTTGTAGAGTAGATAGAGTAAAGATACATCGGAGAGTCCAAAATTAGACCAATGCAATTCTGTCTGCTATAATAAAACAAATGCTTCTGAATTGATCTCATTCTTTATAATTGCAATTTTTTGTTCAGTAATAACTTAATACTTCAATAAAATACTCGTTGTATCACGTTGTTTCAATAGAAATTTCGACTTATTTTTTTTAGACAAAGAATTAGACATTCTATTATATTAGTTCATGAATCATGATAAGAATTCTATCTGTATTAATCTGGACAAAAAAAAATAAATATAAATAAAGGATTACTTCGTTCCTGATAGTAATTTGTTTAATCAGTGGGTAGGAGCATACTCTGGATCGGGATCGTGGGAAAGTACTGCTTGATCATTTCTACTAACTTAAAGCCCCATTAGGATTCCTTTTATGCATAAATATCCCTTTGGATAATTTACTTACATTATCTCCATTACTAATCCTTTGTGTACCTTGGTATTCCTAACCGTCCACTCGTTTTTATTCGATCTCCGGTATGGTAATACATAATTCCACTTTCTTTTTTCCTAGAACGAAAATGCAAATAAATTAGGTCAAATAAAAAAGTCCATGTTCCAACGAATCACACGTAGAGATATTGATAACACACATGGAGTTAATGGTATTTCATAACTAATCGATTGAGCAGCAGCTCGTAGACCACCTAAAAAGGAATATTTATTATTCGATCCATATCCTGACATAAGAAGTCCAATAGGAGCAATACTTGAAATGGCAATCCATAAGAAAACCCCTATATTTAGGTCGGCTAAAACAAGGTGATAGCCAAAAGGAATTACTGAAAAACTTAGTAAAATGGATATGACCGCTATAGACGGTCCGATACTGAATAAACTAATATCGCCTCTAGATGGGATAAGATCTTCTTTGAAAAGTAATTTTGTACCATCTGCTAGAGCTTGAAGAATTCCCAAAGGACCCGCGTATTCAGGTCCAATACGTTGTTGTATCCCTGCAGATATTTGTCTTTCTAACCACACAATTACTAGTACCCCTATTATGATTCCCAATACAGGAGTAAGAATAGGAACAAGTAACCAGATGAGCCCATAAACCTCTTTTAAGGATTCCGATCTGGAAAAAGAATTGATAGCTTGTACTCTTGTCGTATCAATTATCATTTCAACGATCAACTTCTCCCATAATAATATCGATACTACCTAGTATTGTCATAATATCAGCCAATTTCATTCTTTTAACTAGCTGAGGAAGAATTTGCAAATTGATAAAACCGGGCGGACGAATTTTCCATCTCCAGGGAAAAACACCCCGATCTCCTATCAGAAAAATTCCCAATTCCCCCTTCGGGGCTTCCACTCTTACATAAAGTTCTTGTTTAGATAATTCAAAAGTAGGCGCAGGTTTTTTACTAATGAATCGATAATCAAATTCATTCCATTCGGAATCCTTTGTTCTATCAAAGCGCCGTACCTCTAAATTCTCATAGGGCCCCCCTGGAATTCCTTCCAGAGCTTGTTGAATAATTTTTATGGATTCCGCCATTTCACTGATTCGGACTAAATAACGAGCTAACGAATCTCCTTCTTTTTGCCATTGTACTTCCCAATCAAATTCGTCGTAACACTCATAATGATCGACTTTACGAAGATCCCACTCAATTCCGGACGCTCGTAGCATTGGTCCTGATAAGCCCCAATTTATTGCCTCTCCTCCACCAATAATGCCCACTCCTTCAACTCGTTCCAAAAAAATGGGATTACGCGTAATAAGCTTTTGATATTCAGTAATCCCTGTTAAAAAATAATCACAGAAATCAAAACATTTATCTATCCAGCCATAAGGTAAATCAGCAGCTACCCCTCCGATACGGAAATAATTATGCATCATTCGCATACCTGTCGAAGATTCGAACAGGTCATATATCAATTCCCTTTCTCGGAAAATATAGAAGAAAGGAGTCTGCGCGCCGATATCTGCCATAAAAGGGCCGAGCCATAACAAATGAGAAGCTATACGACTCAGTTCTAGCATAATTACTCTAATATAGCTCGCTCTTTTCGGTACTTGAATATTTCCCAACCGTTCTGGTCCATTTACCGTTATTGCCTCTGTAAACATAGTAGCTAAATAATCCCAGCGTGTTACATAAGGAAGATATTGTATAATTGTTCGATTTTCAGCAATTTTTTCCATCCCTCTGTGTAAATAACCCAATATGGGTTCACAGTCAATAACATTTTCCCCGTCTAGAGTAACGATGAGTCGAAGAACACCATGCATTGATGGGTGGTGAGGACCCATATTGACTATCATGAGGTCTTTTCTTGTAGTTGGTACAGTCATATATTTTTTCCCCGATTCATTATTCCATGAAGTGCTGAAACCGAAATGAAATTCATCAAATTATAATAATAATAAATATATCTATAATAAGATTTTAATATTTAAAGTATAATAGAAAATAATAAAAATCTAATAAATCCAATAATTCAAAACTAATCTTAAAATTCACTTAATGAGTTTTTGGCTCCCGAATATCCAATTGACTAATTAATTCTTTATAACGTACTCTATTTTTCTTTGACAAATAAACCAGCAGCCGTTGACGTTTTCCCAGAATTTTCCGTAGACCTCTCTGAGATAAATAGTCTTTTCTGTGCAATTCTAAATGGGAAGTAAGTCTACGTATTTTATTGGTGAAACTGAATACTTGAAATTCAACAGACCCCTTATTTTCTTCTTTTTCTTCTTGCGAAATAACTGAAATTAATAAATTTTTTACCATAAAAAGAATTTGTTCCCCCCCCCTTTTTTTTTTACAGATATGGATTTTACTGATCAGTAATAATAATGCCAGTCATTCTAATTTCTTATACAATACACAAAAATCTGTATTTATTCATATACTTCTTTTTTTATCGAATTCAAATGTAATTAATCAATTTTCAATTTTATTTGGATGTGGATACAAAAGGGCGGTACATTTAGAACCCACAAAAGAGAAGAATTTGAACTTAAGATAAGAAGATTATGACGACTACTAGATATAATTGCTAAGCTAAGATAAATTCATTGAATCAGTATCATGTACCAGAATAGAATATAACACAAGGCGTGTGTGTATATTTGTTTGTCTTCATCTACTATACCGGCCAGATATGCCACTTGATCCATGTAAATGTACCATCAACTTATTATCAATCATGGATACATATGTATCCTTAACATACTGAAACGACTACCATTATTGGTATCAAACCAATAGCGATTCATACAAGCTAAATCTTCTAATCGATAATTGGGCCAAAGAAATAATTTTAACTTAATAAATTTATTTATATCTACATCAGGATGCTTATCCTCAAAAAAAAATTCACCACAGTTCCTTGCACTATTCCCATTGCAAAATACTTGGTTTCTATCCCCAACATTGACATTTCTCGAATTTAAACAAATTTGAATTCTCAATTCTCTACGACGTCTAGGAGATAAAATATTTTCAGGAACAATAAAATCATTAAGACCATTCTTATCAACATTTCTTTTTTCTTGACATCTTCGATTAGTTTGGTGCTGACTCTTATGCACCCGTGAAATAGCTATGGTTTGGTACATGATCCATTGTCCATCCCATTTTGTGGATAGCCGAGTTGGTTCAATAATCAATAGTCCCCCTTTTTCCAAATTGAAAAAAGTCATAAACTCTGGCTTTCCAATCAGCATTGGAATCGGATTTATTTCGTCTCTTTGAATAAAGGCTGCAGCCATTTCATTTGGATCTCTTAATCTAAGGAGTAGCCAAAATATCTTTAAATTATTGATTGCTGTTTGGCTCAAAGAAAAAGTCGTTTTCAATTGAAATTTCAAAAGAAAATATCTTTTCAGGAAGAGTTTTAACATCAACCGGGAAATATATTTAGTTTCCTCGATGTATTCAAGAACGTCTGAGTCTGATCCCCACAAATCTTCTTCAACATAGTCTTCTAATGGATCATATCCAAGATATCCTGGGATTGGCTCTTGTTTTTCTTCTTGATTTAGATTCTCTAATTCAACTTGATTTAGATTCGCTAATTCAAGCCATTTTTTTAGCTTTTGGGTGATTGTTAGATTGTTTTCTTTTATATTCGAATTAAAAAGAAGTAAATTGATTGGTATGATCCACGGCTCAGTCTTATATACATCATAAAATAACCAAAATTCTGGGAAAAACCAAGGTTCCCAATTTGATATAGGCCCATTTAGTCTTTTTTCATTCATTCCCTTCCAGTCAAAAGATGTTTTTGTTTGATTGGCTGCTGGGTTGATTTGGTTTTGGTTATGAATTGTGAGATTAAAAAGATTATTATTATTATCAATTTTATCAATTATTTGATAATAATAATAACGAGTCTTAGTATTTTTTTTTATGTTGGTACTGGCATTTGTCCATTCATCAATATCGCTCGTTTTTCTAAGCCCAAAATTAAAAGCTCTCCAATCAAAATATTTCCTATCCGTCCATAATGAATTCACTGCATAATTGTTTTGTTTCTCGTAATGAATTAATTGGTCTTTTTTATATGAATCGAAATTTCTTGGGTTTGTTTTTTGAACCATAAAACTTTGATTGATTCCATTTCGCCATTTTTGTGGTAGTAATCTAGACCATATAGTCTGAGATAAGTCGTATTGATAGTGATCATTACCCATTAACCAGCTTTTCCATTCATTCATTCCAAAACTGTGAAGTTTCTTATGCCTTGATTCGCAATGAAATATTCCTTGTGCTCCAATAAAATATTTTATTCTATCTTTTATAAAAGGAATTGTTCCGTGATATTGAAATACGGATTTCAAGTGATACTTGTTGATAACTTGAGTTTGTGATAATTTGTAAAATACATATGCCTGTGACAAAGAAGCGAGGTCGCAAAAAATCTGTGAATTCTTATTAAAAATAGACTTTCTTTTTCTTATAGTCGAAAAAAAATAAATTGGATTTTTAGTTTTTTCATCAATTCTTTTTTTATTTGTTTCATCATTGGAACTGTATTTATCAGTAATTTGTTTTTTTGATTTAAGTAAAATTTCTACATCGATTCCGGGAATATTCATAATGATACGTAAAAAGATATCAAAGATATCTATGTATATCCTTTCAATAAAAATGTTCATAAAATAGTGACATTTACGTATTGGTCGGGCACTTCTCCGTTTTAATATCTGCCAAATCTTTTTCGGCGATTCTAATCTTTTATCATCACAACTTGTTTCGTTAGGACTAATGGTTATATCCGTAGTTAAAAATATGTTTTTCTTGTCTTTTGACATTTTTTCTCCCTTTAGAAACTTTTTTGTTCGTTCTTTTATAATTTCTTGAGCTGGAAAACTTCGATTTTTCCTCTTTTTAAGTTTTTTTTGAAGGTGTTTCCAAATAGGTTTAAAAAAGGAAGGTCGTCTTCGGCTATAACCAAAAGGGTGTTTAGTCTCCTTTCCAAAAATTGTTAAAAAATAAAAATTCGGCATTGAATCTCTATGATGGGATTGTAGCTTAGATCTGTGCCACGGTTTCAGATAAAAAGGACATAGGATCTTTATATGAATACCTTCGAATAACCAATTTCGAGGAAATTCCCCTTCTGCTAATTGAACACCGCTATAGGTGCAGTTAAAATGTCTTTCTCTTTTCCACTCTTCAAAATCCTCGTACCACTCAGGGGGTTGAAAAAATAGTATACGCCCAAAATTTTTGGCTATTATCAACAAAGGCAATACTATATATTTTCTAAGAATTGATTGAGTTACTAATAAAGATTCAACATTTTGGACAAAAAAGTCTCTCTTCTGCCCAAAAAAAGCGGGGAATCCGCAGTTTGAGACGTTTTCCAAACAGGCATTTTACGTCTTTGAGCACGCATGGATCCTTTGATTATATTGCGACGAAAATCCACTTCTTCAGGAAAATATACAACAATCAAATCATCTAGATATGGATGAAAGAAAGTAGTCTTAGTTTCTCTATTCATCTCCTTAACGTTACACAGTTCTATACCTTGCACTTTTCTTAGACGAATATTAAATTCCTCGATGAACTCGTCTTCTACTAGTTCGTCCAAAGGGCAAAATAATTTGTATGACCATCGAGGGACCTCTTTCTTTATTTCTTTTCTTTTACCTGTGAATAATGACTTTTCATCAAATGTATCTATTTTTTCTTCAAATTCTCGGTAATCCGTAGTAAGGATATCCTGAAGTTTATTTATCCAAAAAGTTTCTCTGGAATTTTCAATAGAATTTGAACACAAAATTTTTTCTGTTCCACGATGAGGTCCATTCAAAAGAGGATCGTACATTTTAGGTAAGCATTTTTGCTTAGTCTTATCATTGGACAATC